TGTGAAATACTCGTTTGGCCGAGGGCTTCCAAACACATCGTAAGCTAAACCAGTGCTGACAAATAACCAACCCGCAATGAATAGGGAAGGTATAGTAATACTATGAATGACCCAGTAGCGAATACTGGTAATAATATCAGCAAAAGAACGTTCTCCTGTGCTTCCAGACATGCTGAGCTCCACATATTCTTGTACAGTAAAAAGGGGGTCGATTCCGTAAAAGATTGGATCAGTAAATGTAAATTCACTGAAAAAATCTTTGTGAGATCGTCAATATTGTACCGAGGGCGTCTTTATAGAGTATACCGAATCAGTATAGCTATCCTTCTTCTGACACAGCAATGCACTTTCAATCAGTATTGGAAAGAGGTGCTAAATAATTTCTTGATTGTTGTTTGTCGATGTAAAATAATGTCCCATTCAATAGAAAATTATTGAATTGAAAATACTAAATTTATCGTCATTATGAGTTTAGGGCTATCAATTAAGGATCAGGTAAAATGTGAATCTGATACATTAGTTTCTAATAATTCATAAAATGGATTAGAATATTACCGCAAATGTAAGTAGATTTGAGATCTATAAATCTTTGTTATTCATAGTTGTATAAGCGCTTTTTGTTGGAATCTTTTTTCTCTTTTAAGGAATTGGTTAGTCGTCCAGTAACAAGTAAGAATAGGAAATTTTATTTGATAAACGAAAAAGAACAACGACTGAAATAATTGGAATCACTAATGCATGCATTGTTGTATTACATCGAAATCGGAAGGTTCTTTCTTGACCTAACTACAAAGAGGTGGATTTCTAATATGGAACGATACAAAATAGAACTTCTAAAGCAAAAAGAGAATAGGAATGACTAGTCTTAGAATATAGTTGAACCAAAGCACCTATTTTTTGATCGTGTGAGAACTTTTTGTTCTCATTCATTCAAGATATTATATGAGTGAACCTATTACGGAATCTAATTAGTTAAAATGAAAGTAAAAGTTTTATAAGATTACTGTTCGCTCTAAAAGATAAAATAGATTCGATAAAAAAAAGGATAAAAGAATCATTTTCTAATTTGATTACATAATGATTCGAAAAGAGTTTCATTTTAAAACGAAAGGACACGGCCCAATTCTTAGTTTATAAGTTGAGTTGAAAAATGATCCAAGAATGCATTCGCTGATTGCAAACGCGGTATGCGTAGATGTTAAAGATGATTAATCAATTTCTTTTTATAAAGTTGTGACTTTATCCTTGTTAGTGCTGTCTATAATGATATCTGAATAAAAAACTTGAAATTGGTATTTTGGTTTCTCTCCTATTTTGTAAAAAAGGAAACTCAGGTAAGTGCTTTTTTATAAACATATGTATAAAAAGAACATATTTCATTTAGCTCCTTGATGCCTATCATAACTAGTTATTTCGGTTTTCTACTAACGGCTTTAACTATAACCTCAGCTCTATTTATTGGTCTGAGCAAGATACGACTTATTTGAAATTCATTGCACAATTCATAAAAGGAAATCTGTCCGCGAACTTCTGTGTATTTTTATAGTTACTTATCGTGACAATTACCAATTCTTGGTCATTGAGATTCATGGTAATTCGGATTAATATTTAGTTATAGATATTACCTCTTTTTTCTCCTTTCAAATAAATTGAAATGATTGAAGTTTTTCTATTTGGAATCGTTTTAGGTCTAATTCCTATTACTTTGGCTGGATTATTTGTAACTGCATATTTACAATACAGGCGTGGCGATCAGTTGGACCTTTGATTAATTAACATCTCTTTTTTTGATTGACCTCCTCCTTTCTTTAATATACAGGAGGTCCAATTAAGATTGCTTTTCCAGTTCCAGTTAGTGTTTCAGTCGAATTCGATAGAAGAAGATCCGAATCACGCTCTGTAGGATTTGAACCTACGACATCGGGTTTTGGAGACCCGCGTTCTACCGAACTGAACTAAGAGCGTTTTCTTATCATAAAAGATAAGACTGTAAAGAAAAGGATTGGTCCCACTTGTATGCATACTATATAGTATCATAAGAATGAAAGATTTTATATGATATGTCCAATGTGAGTTGATCTCAACAAATCCCCCGTTACTGCTCAAAGGAGCAGTAATAGGTAGGGATGACAGGATTTGAACCCGTGACATTTTGTACCCAAAACAAACGCGCTACCAAGCTGCGCTACATCCCTTCCATTGGTCTACAGTGTCATTGTAGAGAATTCCTGTCTTGTTTTCCACATCGTTATCTTCTCTATTCAAATCTATAATTTTGATTTCCATTTCGTATTTTTGGTCTCATTTAACATATAATAATACTAAAATACTTCTATCTATATGAAGTATGGAACGGAACCCCAAGGAAAAAGAACGGAGTCTTTTTGGGGAATATTGGGGAAGAAAAAGACGTTTTTTCTGTATTTAACAAAAAGTAAATCTGATTTACTAGATCATTGTACATTTCAATATGTATTATCTTATGTATTACAATAAAATGAAGGAGGTTTTTCAATGCGAGACCTAAAAACATATCTTTCCGTAGCACCGGTACTAAGTACTCTATGGTTCGGTGCTTTGGCAGGTTTATTGATAGAGATTAATCGTTTTTTCCCGGATGCATTGACGTTCCCCTTTTTTTCATTTTAGTTATTGACGCGGGAAGTAATAAAGAAGATTAGAGATACAATTAAATACCAGCCCCCTCTTTTCTCTTTTTTCCCTTTTTTAGAATTTTAGAATAAGGGAGGAAAGAGAAAGAATAAAAGTTCATTCAACAGCTGTGATACTCGGGGTCAGGTTGGAATTAAATTAATATGAAATTTCTATGGAAGTCGAATACAAACAGTGGTTCTAGGGAAAGAGTATTATACAAGATACTCATATGAAATGCTGTACTGTGATTTGAAAGGTTAGAAATCTTTCTATCTTATTTCCTATATTGATATATTGATTGTAGTGAAATCTTGCATAAGAGGATAGCAAGTTACAAATTCTATTTTGTTTTTTCCTTCCTTTCTTCTTTTTAGTTTCGGATTGAAAGAGGAAGAGTTGAGTAAATGAAAAATCCAAAGGAGGTTCATGGCCAAGGGTAAAGATGTGCGAATACCGGTTCTTTTGGAATGTACCGCTTGTGTTCGAAACGGTGTTAATAAGGAATCAAGGGGCATTTCCAGATATATTACTCAAAAGAACCGGCACAATACGCCTAATCGATTGGAGTTACTAAAATTCTGTCCATATTGTTACAAACATACGATTCATGGGGAGATAAAGAAATAGATTGAAGCGAGGCGAGCACTTGCGCCCTTATCTTACAAGGAAGGGGAAAAATGACATTATATATATAACATATTTAACATAGTTAAAGATAATTATAAAAAAACCCAATCCTATTTATTTATTCTAATTAGAGATCCGGCTGAAATAGGATTTTAGGGATAAGAAATAAACTAACCAAACCATGGATAAATCCAAGCGAACTTTTCTTAAATCCAAGCGATCTTTTCGTAAGCGTTTGCCCCCGATCCAATCGGGGGATCGAATTGATTATAAAAACATGAGTTTAATTAGTCGATTTATTAGTGAACAGGGAAAAATATTATCTAGACGAGTAAATAGATTGACCTTGAAACAACAACGATTAATTACTATTGCTATAAAACAAGCTCGTATTTTATCTTTGTTACCTTTTCTTAATAATGAGAAACAATTTGAAAGAACCGAGTCGACCACTAGAACTCCTAGTCTTAGAGCCAGAAAAAGATAGGTTGACTCTTTCTTCACTTGAATTCAAACCCCCATACGAACTCAAACGCGGATTGCTATTTTGTTGGAAAAATCCAAGAATCCGGATTGAATTCTCGTGTCGTAAGAAAAAAAAGAATAATCTGGGAAGAAAAAATTTTTTGATTCAACGTGTTGATTCATATTTATTTTGACTACTTTCTCATATTTTCTGATATTCTATTCATTTTTATTCGACCTTCCCGGAGTTCATTCTCCGGGCAACTCCGTTTAACCGGTGTATTCCTTCCAACTTACTTCTTTTATGATCTCATTGGAAATCATATAAATAAAATTCCTATTTGATATAGCTATTTGTGCAAGTATTTTACGATTAAGAAGCAACCGTCTCTTGTACATATCATTTATTAATCTACTATAACTATAGCATACCCCCCTTTCGCGAACTGCTGCATTTATTCGAGTAATCCACAAACGACGAAAATGGATTTTTTGCCTATCCCTATCCCGATGAGCCGAAACCAAAGCTCTTATTTTTTGTTGATTAATAGTTCGAGTAAGTCTTGAATGAGCCCCCCGAAAGCTTGATGCAAATAAACGAATTTTTGTTCTACGTCTCCGAGCGATATATCCCCGTCTAATTCTGGTCATTGAATAAATGAAATTTTAACGAATAACTAATCGATTTCCTTTCTTTCAGTTATTCTTTTGCTCCTTTCCTAGTATATTAATAACAAAACGGATTTTTCCAATGTATAAACTAATAATTCCAATGGCGTTGGCTGCTATAACCTTCCCAACCACAATTTTTTATTTTTTCTAGGCATTTCACCTCAAAATACTAAATTGTATTATACTAGGTATTAAAAAAGAAAAGTAATGATAAAGAAATAGTGGATTCCATCGTTTCTATGGTTACTTCTTAAACGGTAAGGTCTTCTCTATACACCGGAGCCTTTACTTCATTTTTATTGCTAACTTGTATAGTTCACATTCTTCGGCTCTACCCATGAATTATCCAGTAATAGGTCTTTCACAACGAGCTCTACCTATACAGTAACGGTATGTAATTATGAAGGTTGGCTGGGTAGCTGACCCTGTTATTCCGTTCTTGCAAGAGGGGTCTATGTTAACTAATATTTTCTCCGCTTAATGGATAACCATTTGCTACCAATGGAGAATTGCTTCTCATCTTGAATTGAGGTGAGTGGATTTACACCAACAGAAACCATAAATTTCATACAAAAGAAAAG